TTGTGGAAATCCATCTATGGTAATAGACAGTAAAAACTCCATAGAGTTGGTCTTTTGAACCCGCTTCAAGCTATCATGACAATTCACGAATCTTGGGGTAAACAATCTCTCTTGCTTATGTTTACTTTTTTCACCATTTGATTCTTGTACATAGGAAATGAGACTCAACTTTTTTACTGCAAATTTAGAAGCCGTTTTCTTTCACTCATATAACTATCTGGTTTAGTTCATCAACTCAAATGCTGAAGAAAAATAAAAATATATATAGTCAATCAAATCTTTTTATCCTTGTTTCTAGAAAGAAAAGAATTTTGATAAATTTTAGGTCTCACCGAATCACACGTAGAGATATTGATAACACACATAGAGCTAATGGTATTTCATAACTAATTGATTGAGCAGCTGCCCGTAGACCACCTAAAAAGGAATATTTATTATTTGATCCATACCCCGACATAAGAAGTCCAACGGGAGCAATACTTGAAATGGCAATCCAAAAAAAAACACCAATACTAAGATCGGCTAGAACAAGGTGATCACCAAAAGGAATTACTGAATAACTTAGAAAGATAGATATTACTGCTATGGATGGTCCAATACTGAATAAACGAGTATCTCCTGTAGATGGAATAAGGTTCTCTTTCAAAAGTAGTTTTGTCCCATCTGCTAGAGCTTGAAGAATTCCTAAAGGGCCGGCATATTCAGGCCCGATACGTTGTTGTATTCCTGCAGATATTTCTCTTTCTAACCAAACAATTACTAGTACACCTATTGTGATTCCTAATACAAGAGTCACAATAGGGACAAGCATCCATATGATCCCATAGACTTCTTTTAAGGATTCCAATTTGGAAAAAGAATTGATAGTCTCTATTTCTGTTGTATCAATTATCATTTCAACGATCAACTTCTCCCATAATGATATCTATGCTACCTAGTATTGTCATAATATCAGCCAATTTCATTCTTTTAACTAACTGAGGAAGAATTTGCAAATTGATAAAACCTGGTGGGCGAATTTTCCATCTCCAAGGAAAAACGCTCTGGTCTCCTATCAGAAAAATCCCCAATTCTCCTTTTGGGGCTTCAACTCTCACATAAAGTTCTTGTTTCGACAATTCAAAAGTTGGAGAAGGCTTTTTACTAATAAACCGATATTCAAAATCATTCCATTCAGGATCTTTTAATCTGTCAAAACGTCGCATTTCTAAATTTTCGTAAGGCCCTCCTGGAATTCCTTCCAGAGCCTGTTGAATAATCTTTATGGATTCTGTCATTTCACCGATTCGTACTAAATAACGAGCTAATGAATCCCCTTCTCGTTGCCATTGAACCTGCCAATCAAATTCGTCGTAAGACTCATAATGATCAACTTTACGAAGATCCCATTCTATTCCGGAAGCTCGTAGCATTGGTCCCGATAAACCCCAATTTAATGCCTCGTCTCTCCCAATAATGCCTACGCCTTCAACTCGTTCTAAAAAAATAGGATTCCGGGTAATAAGTTTTTGATACTCAGCAACCCCTGTTAAAAAATAATCGCAAAAATCCAAACATTTATCTATCCAGCCATAGGGTAGATCGGCAGCCACTCCTCCAATACGAAAATAATTATGCATCATTCGCATACCGGTGGCAGCTTCGAATAGGTCATATATCAATTCTCTTTCTCGAAAAATATAGAAGAAAGGGGTCTGTGCACCAATATCCGCCATAAAAGGACCGAGCCATAACAAATGAGAAGCTATCCGACTCAACTCCAACATAATGACTCTGATATAGCTAGCCCTTTTAGGTACTTGAATATTGCCTAATTGTTCGGGTCCATTTATGGTTATTGCTTCTGTGAACATAGTAGCTAAATAATCCCAACGTGTTACATAAGGCAAATATTGTATAATTGTTCGGTTTTCCGCAATTTTCTCCATCCCTCTATGTAAATAACCCAATATTGGTTCGCAGTCGACAACATCTTCACCATCTAGAGTAACGATGAGTCGAAGAACACCGTGCATTGATGGGTGCTGAGGCCCCATATTGACTATCATGAGGTCTTTTCTTGTAGTTGGTGCAGTCATAAGTTTTTTAACGATTCATTCTTCCATGAATTACTGAAAGTGAAAAGAAGTTCATCAAAATTTAATCGAAACATATAAGTGAAAATGAAATAACTCTTCTTAACGAGTTTTTGTCTCTCGAATGTCCAACTGATTAATTAATTCTTTATAACGTACTCTATTTTTTTTTGCCAAATAAGCTAGCAGTCGTTGACGTTTTCCCAAAATTTTCTTCAAACCTCTCTGAGATAAATAGTCTTTTTTGTGCAATTCTAAATGTGAAGTAAGTCTCCGTATCTTATTGGTGAAATTGAATACTTGAAATTCAACAGATCCTTTCTTTTCTTCTTGAAAAATAACTGAAATGACAGAATTTTTTACCATAAATGAATTTCCCCTTTCTTTATTTTACAGATATGGATTTTTTCTAATTTTATTGATCAGTAATAATAATGCCAGTAATTTGAACGTGGTATATAGACTTAATTTCTTTATGAACCTCTAATTTTAGCAATTCCAATAAATTAATCAAATTTGAAATTTGATTCAGATAGGAATCCAAAAAGGTGGTAGGTACGTTTTTTTCAGTCACAAAAGCGAATAATTGAAACCTAAAATCCTAAAATGAAGAAGATTCTGTTGATTCATTTCTAGATCTAATCAATACCTTATTTTATTGATTTAGTATTGTCTACTCGAATTAGATTCGAATGAGATGTAAAACAAGGCATGTTTGCATTTGTTTGCTTTCAGATACTCTATACGAGACAGGGTATATAGTACTATCAATTAATTTTCAATCGTGGATACATATGTATCCTTAAGATACTGAAACGGCTACCATTATTGGTATCAAACCAATAACGATTCATACAAGCTAAATCTTCTAATCGATAATTAGGCCAAAGAAAGAACTTAAATTTAATTAATTCATTTTTATCTTTATAAAGGGGTTTCCGTTCACCCAAAAATTGACTCCAGTTTTTTACATTGGTTTCGTTGCAAAATACTGAATTTCTATCGACGATATTCCAATTCAAAGAATTAAAAAAACTTCGAATTCTCAATTCTCTACGACGTCTAGACCATAAAATATTTTCAGGAACAAGCAAATCAAAATGAGTTTTTTCTGTATTTATTCTTTGAGTTTGGGGTTGCAGAATGAATTCGTCAAAATTCTTTTTATCAACATATCTTTGTTCTCGGTATCTTTGATTAGTTTGGTGTTTACTTTTATGAACCAATGAAATACCTATGGTTTGATACATAATAAATTGTCCATTATGTTTTACAGACAACCGAATAGGTTCGATAATCAATACCCCCTTCTTCATCAAGTCTGTAAGAGGTAAATTTGCCTGAATCAGCATTATATCCAAACTCATTTCTCTCCTTTGAATTGACGATATAGTAATTTTGGTTGGATTTATCAGTCGAAGCAGGAGACAATATACCTTGATATTTTCGAGCATTCTTTTATTCAAAGCATCGTTCCATCTCAATTGAAAAAGCAAATAACGTTTCAAGAACAAATCTAGTTCTGCTTCCGTGTTGCTTTTGTATTGTTTTTTATTTTTACCCTTTTTTGTGTCTGATTCCACGTAATCTTTTTCAAGATCGGTTTGATGTTTTGAAAAAACAGGGCTCAGATTTCCTTTGTTTTCTATATCTGATCCACGCTCTCTTTGACTTGGGGGTTCTTTTGTTTCTTGACTTCGATTCTTTATTTTTTTATTTGATGGTAGAAAAAAGTTTTGTTTTTGGTTTTTATTTTGAATAACATTTTCATTTGTATTCAAATTAAAAAGAAGGAATTTGCTTGGTATAATCCACGGTTTTATTTTATAGACATTATAAAGTAGTACAAATTCTGGGAAGAACCAAAATTCCAGATTCAATATGGGACGATTAAATATTTTTTCATTCATTCCCATCCAATCAAAAAAGACTTTTTTCGAATTTTTTTGAGTTTTTTCTGGATTTTGATGAGTTGTAAGATAAAAAACCCCCTTTTTCTCAATTTTATCAATTATTTGATAATTATTAATACCAATTTTAGTATTTGGATTACTGTTGGTATCGATCTTAACCCAGGCTTCAATATCTCCTTTTTGTCTAAGAGAAAAATGGATAATTTTCCAATCAAAATATTTTCTATCGAGATTTCTTTCTATATCTAGAATATTGACCTTTCTTAGATAATTATTGATATGAAGATTGCCGGGCATATCAACAAAGTTGTGTTTGTACGTGTTGGAATTATACGAAATTTCTAAGTTCTTCTTTACTTGAAAGGGTAATCTAGAAAAAAATGAGTCACTTTTATTTTCATAATTAATTGATTTATATGCTAAAAGACCATATCTATAACATTTTTTAAAATTATCTTTTTGGTTTGATAATGAATAGAGTTCCGAATCATTTTCTTTTTTGTAATGAATTAATTGGTCTTTTTCATATGAATTCCATTTGTTTAAGTTTCTATTTTTATTTTGAGCCATACAACTTTGATTAACCTTAGTTCGCCATTTTTTTGGCATTAATCTAGACCATCTAATCTGAGATAAATCGTATTGATAATGCCATCTTAACCAGTTTTTCCATTGATTGATTCTATAACTCTGAAGTTTCTTATGTTTTAATTCCGAATGAAATATTCCTAGTGTTTTAAAATAGTCCTTTATTTTAGTCTTAAGGAAGCAAGACGTTGTGTTATATTGAAGAACAGATCTAAATTTAGACAAATTAATAACTTGGGTTTGTGATAATTTGTAAAATACATATGCTTGTGACAAGTAGGATAAATCACAAAAAATATGTGAATTTTTCTTACTAATATTATAAAGTGACTTTTTTATAGTCGAAATAAAGATAAAGTGAATTTTTTTTTTATTAGTAATTTTTTCTTGATTTATTTCATTATTGGAGATGAATTTCTCAATC